GCATCGGCCTTTGCCTTTGCAAGGGGGTTCCCCTCTTCATCTAGATATCGATCTTGAATTGGAAACTAATTCCTGATATCGATTAACTGGATACACCTATTCTTTCTATTTTATTTAGCCATTAAGATAAACTTTCTCAATTCCCGGAAATCCATCTCTTTATGTCGATCGGAGATCTATCAGTATGCCACGGGAAAACTTACTTATCATCAATAGAAGGACTTTCTACCTTCTGCCCGAGGAAGGCGATCTTGTCAAGCGCACTGGACTTTTCTCCTAACAAATGCAGCATCCAAGGATGACTATCTACTGACAATGGCACTACTTTTTGAAAACAACCGTACGGGATAACCTTCTGATAGACCCCTATAGTATTGGGCATCGTAAGCATTAACGATAGATAAAGGTCATTTTCATTCCTTTACCTTATTTTTAAATAACTCAGATAAATGGATAGTTAGTACTTTTTTTAATAATAAGTCAACTTCTCACGATTCTCTTTCAGCACGCCTATCAATAATAGAGAGGCGGGCAGAGAGCCAGCGTTGCCATATTTACCGAGTAGAATGAATGTATATGGATATGGATTGGACGGCAGATCAGGGCAAGTTAAAGAGCATGTGAAAGCAGAACTAGTACAAAGACCCATAAGAGGGCTTGAAAACGCGAGATAGGTTCAAAAATCGGCAATTGAATTGAGAAGGTTTTCCGCGGTTGACCGGGAAGGGCTAGCAGAAGAGGGAAGGGCTGGGGGGCAGATTCCACCGATGAAAGAAGCCAGGCCACATTTCACTCTATAGGAATGGACAGAAGAGGCTACGAGATTCGCACACAGGGCCAATCATCGATACTTTTACAAAAAAAAAGACTAAACAAGGAATTGACTGAATAGGACACGAGCGGGTACTTTCAAGCCTATGTGACCAATGCGCTTATGCTGCACTCAATTTCAAAGAAGCAAGGGGAAGAGTTTCATACTGAAATCGATTCACTAAATTAGCTTAACTCTTTAACTACTTGAACTAGAGGAGCGGTACGAGCAATAGGCTTACTACAAAAGAAAGGCTATTTGAGATCCATTTTCAAGGCTCAAGTACTCTGACCCATAAGACCGATTAAGGAAGGGGAACTAATTACAGATATCGATTAACTGCTTGCCAACCTATCCCTAGACCGACCGATTCAACGGGGGAACAGGAAGGAATACCAATACTAATTGCGACAGGAGAGACCGATAGAGGTTGGACAGATTCCTGCAGAAAGAGGAGATAATAAGGGATTCGCTGCTCTAGATACTTTGCTATAGTGGAATTAATTAACTCCTAGTAAATTAAAAAGAAGCATTTTATCGCACGTTTAGTGCCCCTATTCGAGTCGAGAGCTTTCAAAAGCTTTTCACTATCGAAAAGAGGTTTAGTTTACCCAGTTCTGAATACAGGAAAGACCGATTACGACTGTTGCTTCAGTGGATACCCTTTACGACAAAGGATGGGAAAGAAGCAAAGGACAGACCTTGAAAGACAGATGACCGGAGACCGGGAGGGGCAGGGCAACTCTTTCTAAAGGAGGGAATCCGTATTCGTGGACGTATTGCCAATGCTTGAACAAGACAGCTTAGACCTATTAGAGCGATACCAGATGACAAAAAGACAGAAATCGATCTATTTAAAGACAGAAAGGGTAGGCAAAAGAGGAAGGAGATTCAAGTGAGGGCTTGAACTGAACTTTCGCAACGACATTACATAACATAAAATTATTAGGACTTGTGAATGCCAGCTCTAAAGCTGCTTACGGAGAAAGATGACGATTTGGCTCGGGAACAAAGCTTATGCCCTATACCAGCCTCTTTATACCATACCCCGCAATGCCATATGAAGCTATTTCATGATCCCTTAGCTTAGCTACTTTATGATCCCTTGATGGAACGAATAACATTTCTGCTAACTCGCGAATCTTACACGGGCCTCCTGTTTTCGTGAATTGGAGTTTGCACGCCCGACTTTTGCCTTTAGCTCTTCTAGAGATGGTAGTGGACGTAGTTCAGCCCTTGAAGGAAGCTCCAGTCTGCCTATAAGTCTTCCTCTTGGAGTGAGTCAACATCCATCTGCTGGGTCTACTAGTTCCCCACCTGGAGCTGCTCTTTCTTTTAGAGAGGACAGAAAGACTGGAAACCAAGATTTCTCTTCGGGGGAAGTTACGATGGGGCTATAGCTCAAGAAAAGGAAGCGAGCTAACTCGACTGGGAAAGGAAAGAAGAGGCAGTTTACTCACGATACCAGCGGAATAGGAGCACAGAAGGTCTTTCTTCCCAGGGTGGAACCATTCTCAAGAGATAGAACCGAAGCATAAGAGGAGAAGTAGGACTTTCTCAAAGCAGACCTACGTGTGTAGCATGGTCGTCAGCTCATCCCTAACTATAGATAGAGCAGTCGCCAAATCCAATCCTAATCATATGAGTGTCTTTTTCTCATGTGAAGGTCGCCTTAGTCTTTATTTGGAT